AAGATGAAATCAATTCCTCAGGGAGTGGCTGACTTAGCACTACTGAGTCTGTGTCAGTGTAGTAGCAGTCATCCCTTGAGATATAAGGGTACATATAGATCCTAGCTGAGGCTGTGATAGCAGCTGCTAGTTGGACAGCAGAGTTCTTCGGTGGGTTCCAATGAGTTCCGTCATTTCCTGTATTAGTATGGTAGGATACGATGAAGTTGTTCTCGCTAAGCATATCCCCATGTATAAATCCTTCGAATGAAACAACATCGGTGTACCTTTTGAAATTGCACACCTCTGTGATTGTGCTTTTAGGGTTAATCCCGAATCTACCGTAGAGTGAATTCATAAGGATCTTGTACACATAGGACAAAGCATCATTTCCTTCTTTCCTTGCTTCTAACCTGCTTGAAAAGAGCGAGCTAACAAAGTCTTTGAAAGGACTTTCCTTCCTCTCAAAGAGGTAGCCTGGGATAGGGACCACCTTGTACCCAAGGCCTACTGCATACTTCAACTCCTCGCTATAGTAGACTCCTATAAACTCACCAGTTGGAAAGATCAGAGTACCCGTCTTAGAACGATATGGCAGAAAGGGCTTCTTGATTGTCTTCGGACATACCACATATGCCTCAATAAAGCCTAACATGCTATCAATGTCCATGTCTTCCAGATTTGAATACCATACAGGTTTACCACAAGGCATAGGATATTCTTTCATTACAAAAGGATAGAGTGAGTTCACATCATAGTAGTAGAGATTCTCACCATATGGCTTATAAGAATCAGTATGACCTCCATAGTAAGCTTTCCTAATGAAGGTGTCTTCATTTTGGTTAGGAATGTGTATTGGAAAGATCTCATCATTGTAGTATCTCAGACGAAAGATGTTTAGAGCCAGAGATGAAAGAGTGATTTTGCTTTCAATATCTAGCTGGTACAGCTTCCAATAGATGTTTTGTGCTTTTTGCATGACTCCACCTAAGAGAAGGATATCCGTCTTCATATACTCTATCAATACCTCTTTGTCTTTCTCAAGACTTTTCTCGTTTACACTCTCGTGGTCAACAGAGCCTTTAGTCCCAAGATCGGGGCATAGACTCATAGCTAGGTTCTGAAGCGTACCAGGGAGTAGATTCAAGGAATCCCTGAAGCGGAATAACATCACTTTACCTGAATAGACTGATAACTCATAAAGCCTATTGTTCCGCATAAGTGGTTGAATCTTGTATTTAGGGTGATGACAAGAAAGGTGCTTAAGCAAGAAAATTCCATCGAATCTTGAGAAGTTGTGGAAGTAAACAGTTTTGGCTTTCTTCTCTTGTTTCACAAGTCTTTCTATCATACTGATCAAGTCAATCATCACTTTTCTACTTCTTTCTTCAAAGCTATCCAGGATGACTTTATAGTCTTCACTATAGTAGGTATGAATTATCATATCCTTTTCTATCATTTTACCAGGATGAACCATCATGAGACCCGCGGCATAAGGCTTATGAATGTTATTTACAATGATTGTCTCGAGGTCAGATACAATGAATGGTTTCAGTTCCGTGCTACCCTTTTTGATAGCTGTGATATACTCAGGATACTCTTTCTCTTTTTGGGGGTCTACTCCGGTGCTTACTGGAGATAGACTCCTATCTATGCTAACTATCTTTGTTTGGTTTTCTTTGTTATGTTTGCATGTATGGTATGGGAAAACCCTAGTGTAAAATTTTGACTACTTAATTTCATGCTAATATAAATAAAGACTTATTCGTAAAAATGTGCAACATTCCCTTGACAGAAAGAGGCAGATATTTCATTAATAAACAGAGCAGAGGAGCCAACCCCAGGAACCTTCTTAAGAGTAAGTAGCAATGTCTACGCCCTTTTGAATTGCTATTTCATGGAATAAGCGCTTCCCAGATGGGTATAAGATAGGAGTACCGGCGAAATGGTTTAGGAAAGGCTCTGACAAGACCTAGCCAATGCAGACCCATTTTTTGAAGGGAATCCACTTCCCAATTCTCCCCCGGTCTGGTCAGCATATACTTAATCAGGTCCGTTCGAGCAATTACCAACACTGTTGTGGAAAGGAAGTAGTGTCAGAGCTTGGTTGCTGCAAAGTAGAGCGAGAAGCACATCTTCTCGATCGGCGAATCATTCTTCTTAGGGCCCTGTAAGACCGATAATACACGGCCTGCTCCTGCCCTGAATCAGATCGAATTGGGGCATAGGGGATGATTGTAGATAGACCATCAGCATAAGAAATTCTCGTAAACCAAGAACCATCAAGCAATTTCATGCTTTTGTTCCTAATTGGGTAAACCGGCTCATTCGCCTTTACCACTCCACTCTGTTTGTAGGAAGGTACTTCCGGCCCTCCTCAAGGATACCCGGGTCAATCTTTTTAGGTTGTGATGTAGGAAGAACCATTTTCTCTATATCCGCCATCTGTGTATAAGGGTCAGCAAGCTCTGAATCCCGTTCGTTCTGGTCAAGGAGCAATTTCAAACATTTCCATTTTGATATTGTCTTTCCCTTTTCAATCTGTCTCAGAGCAAGCAAAGTCTGACCTTATCTACTTATAAGCGCAGAGGGAAAGTAGCAACTTGATTTGGACCATAGGGGCTTCCTTCCGAACTACGGATAGGCTACCGGGCTTTGCACTTCGGCCCGTGAGAATACCGTGCTCTATCTCTTCTCTCACCCGACAGAGAACTATCGTCTCGCTTTCGCTATTTCTTGCAAAAAAAGAAAAGACAAGGGGGGGACATAAAGGCCTTACCCCTGAACATCAAAACAAGCTAGGGAGCTCTAAAAAAGAACATGCCTTGGCTATGAACAGGCTTTTTAGAATCAAAAGGAAGAGACCCTAAGCTATTAAATAAAATGGAGTCTGAATGAGTATGACCATAAGCAGCCAAACAATCTGCAGCTTTGTTGCCCCCCCTAAAGACATGAGAGAATTTCGATAAAGAAAAATGTCCTTTCCCAGCAAGCACAACTCACTAGCATGATCCTAAGAAAGCCACACTGTGATTTTGATTTGGCACCATTAAACCAGGAAGCCAAAAGATGGTGAAGAGAGGAGCTTTCTAAAATAAATCCACATTGAGACTGGGAGAGAAATGAGACCCTATTATCTATCCTAGCAATATCACTTTGAGAGAGGTGATCCACTCTTTCTATGCAAGGAGAGGAACAGCAAACACATTTGGAGGCAAAATGAATTCCAAACCTGGGAAAACTGCTATCAACAGCAATGGCATTCTTAATTAGTATTAGTTTCCACAAAAAAACACCCATTTTCAAGGGCAACCATTTGTTCCAAAGATTTTGATAAAGAGATCTCTAGCCAGTCTCTTCTTTTGAGAGGACAACTCAATCAACTCGGCGGATCCCCTCTTGTCAAAATACTGAAAGCGAGAGTGAAGCATGTGTTTCGTTTACATTCTAACTATTTTCCCATAGTTAAGAGAGTCAAGACGATCTTCCTTTTCTTTTGCCCTAAGCCCCAGTCATCCGTGGAGCCTTTTCATAGCTAGGCCTCCTCTTTTTCGATGACTTAGGAGGGAAATTATCTTCTCGCAATTAGGAGTCAGTGGATGACATCCCATTCTACGAGTTTACTTACGGCTGGAGTAAGCAGAGAGTCAAAAAAGTCCAGGGAAGCTTTTCAAGTAGGATTCGAACCTACGCCCGACTAGTCAGTTACCAGCCGACCGCTCTACCACTGAGCTTGAAATCAAAAAAGCTATAATAAGGCAATCCATGGGCATGGAACCCCGAAATAGCCAATCTACAATCAAACTTTTAATCAGGTCGAAAAATTCTTGCCGGTGGGTAGAACCAAGACTCATTTTAGCCAGGAGCTTACTTTAACTACTTATTTAGCTACTTTAGGTCGTTGTAGTCCATAAATAAGAATCAAACTTTATCAGAGCTTGCATTCGATGCCGTTGATTCAATTTCTTCACCACCGGTAGCAAGAAATTCTAAAAAGAAGCTTCCTTCGCAGGAAAGATATTCTAGTAAATAGAAAACTCGCCATTCATTCATGAACTGTCTTGCCCGTGTCATCAAGAGCTACAGCTATATCTCTCGAAGGTGTCTTAGCTCCACCGATAGGAACTGCCCACCTATCCAGGTAACCTCACCCGTGAACCACGAACTACACTTACAGACAACCTAAGAAGAAACGGAGTATCGCCCTTTCATAAGCATAAGAAGCAAAAACTAGAAGAATAAACAAGAGATAACGCGCATACAAAGAGGATTCTTAACCGTTCGCAAAGAGAAGATAGTTGTTTTAGGCAAGGAAAAAAGCCAACCATAGCAGAACGCAATCAAAGCTTTCGTCCTTGGCCGCTCCTTCAACTGATTTCATTCATTCATAAACTCGCTTGAACGTGCCATCAAGAGCTCCAGCTGCAAGAGGATAGGATCTTTAGGCTGGGCACGAAAGCTGCATTGATTTGACTTCTTTGCTTCTGCTATTGAAGCGAAAAACCCCAAGAAAACTTTATCAATTCTCATTCTTCTTTGGCGACAAGGAAGGCTACCCCTGGGTAAAAGTACTAATCCGTCTATCTACTTACTACCTAACTAAGAGAATGGTATTTACTGAGAGAAGTAGTACGAGGAGCTAGATTGTTGCTGTCTTCTTTTTGGCAGTGGGATAGGGAAACTGTGAGGACTGAACTTTCACTTTCTTACTTGAACTCATAGCTCTTTCTCTTTTTCTCTTTTGAGAGCTGTATGTAACTACAGTTCTTTATGGGCTGGGGAAATCTCCTAAATTACAAGAGAGGAAGATAGAGTTAGCATTGATTGGGAAGGAAGGAACTAGTAATCCATTTAAGAGGACTTTACCCTAGAAAAAGTCAAAGGGAGGGAAGGAACTTACTTTTTCTAACTCGGAATGAATTGGAAGTGCGAGATGCACTAATCGGAAAGAGACTCTCTCTTGACCTGACTTTCCCTATTGGCTTTGACTGCGGTAAGTAATTCACTCAAACCGATTCCATTTATGGAGGGTGGGAAAACGATTTCTTTTATCAGGATTAAAGGCTTAGCCGCCTGACTCACTCCGGATAGAAAGATTGAGGGGGTCAGACACGGCGGAGACTTTCATTGAATATGGGATTGAGACTACGACTGGAATGGAATTGCTCCGTTGATAGATCCAGATTCGCATCCGCCCATCTAAGAGATTTCTTCGTGCCGGGTCGTGAGCTATGTGGAGCGATAAAAAAAATGGGATCTATTGGGCTTTCACCTGCACTGCCTTCGCCTAGGACATTAGAAAGGGCGAGAAAGGGCTTGCTGCTGGTTCGGAACTCCCCTATCTATTTGAATTGATTTACAGCGCCTATTTTCAAGCTTATAAAAGGAATTGCTTCTATTAACTTTAAAGAGTGTCTCTCCTGTCCGGCTCGATATGAACAAGGTAGGCTGGTAGGTGGGTAGGCTTCTATCCGACTAGTAGGGCATGCAGTTCTCCCCTTAGCCTTAGGGCAGGCACGAAATCAATTAACAGCTTATAAAGAAAAGAGGACGACTTAAGACAGCAAGAACGGCCAAAAGAAGTAAGTCACTTGCAAGCCCAGGAAGAATGAAAAGAAATCGATGAATGTGTCCCGACCAAGCAACGAAGAAGCGCTAGCAGATGAGATTGGACCTATATAGACTAGGAAACACAGGGAAAGAAAGTCTTGGGGGTCCCCAAAACAGAGTGAGAACTAGCCCTTTGAGGAGCTCTCTAAGCTGTCTAACTCTCTATTACCATATGCAGAGGGAAACCAGGTTCAATAGCCGGATAGAGTAAGAAAACAACTAAATAGAAATGAGTACTTGCTACGGGTGAAGGAGTAAAGAGTTTCAAGAAAAAATATCCTTAATGCGACTGCGGGAAGGCTGTTCCTGCTACATTTCGCTGGGGAAGAAAGAAGGAATTGAGTCCTTTCACATTATCACGGAAAAAGGGGATTGCCTATTAGTCAATTGTGACTGGAAAAAGACCCGGAACCCCATACCCTCTCATTCACTTAAGGCCGAGGAGCGTAGATTCATCTTACTTTTTATAAATGGAAAAAGAGACATAAGTCACGCATTCGAGCAAGAGCCTTTGCCTTTCTTCGCTATGTAAATAGAGGGCCGGAGGAAGAAGTGCCAGAACCTCAACAAAAGAATTAAGGTGATAGAGTCTTACAGGAGACGCTAGGCTTCGGAATTGAATGGAATGATTCCTCTCCCTTGGTTGCCTTCACTGCCCGTGAATCCCTTCTCTTTTTCTATTCCAGTAGTCTTATGCGGTCTGGTCTGTCCATTAGTTGCTTAACTCATAGTAGTTAGGAGGTTGTTGTCCTAATGAGTGTAGCGGAGTGCTCCCTATCCTATTACTCATCTATAGGGCTATCACCCTAGCTTTCCCTGTCTCTGCCTTTCTTTCCTAGTCCTGAGTTTTTCTTCTTGACTATTGCTTGGGATTGGGTTTGACACTATTCAATACTAAATATCTACTCGTGGAGGGAGGGGAGGCAATAGATTCATCTTAGGCGGTAAGCGAAGGAACTGTAGGGCTTAGGGCAGCGAGTGAGCCTCGGATTTTTCTTCAATAGGCTCTAGGGGAGGTGAGAAGAGAGCCAATAGCTAGACTTAACAATTCATGGCATGAATTAGAGTTGAAGGAAGAAAGACATGAAATGCTAGAAAGATGGAATCTATGAATGAGCTCTTTCGTCTAAGCCTAGAACTAGGCAAGAGCAAGGAATGGACTTTAAGTGAGTGAAAACCGGAAGGAGGGGACAAAGGTCAGTTCTATAAGGCAAGAAAGCAAGATCAGAAGAAGGAGCAATGCAGAATAACTAAGCATGACAAGGAGAGGATAGCTAGACTTTCAAAGACAGTAGCAATGGCAAGGAGACTAATCCCGATATTCTTTCCCTAGCAATTGGAGGATTCTATTGATCCAAGACCTGTATGTAGACCTGGGCCTCCCCCGCTTTCAGTTAAGGCCAGAAAGAATTATCTTACCTTTCTCTTCTGTCAGTCTTTGAAGTTTCCTTTCTTTGAAAACCAAGGATGAAGCTAGAATGTGGAGTACGGACTTATCATGCTTCCCAATTCCACTAGCATAAAAGAGTTTATTCAACTCCTGAGAGATTCTATAGTTCCTGAGCTTGAGAGATTCTATAGTTCCTGAGCTACCCCAATTTGATGAGAATGAGGGAAGAAGTCCTTAGCTATTCCTTTGGCCTATAATAAGAAAGGTCCATCAAGACTCAGAAATTACCCTCGATCTTTTCAATCCCTCTAGTAGAGAATTCTTAGCCTTCGTCTTAGAAACTGAGCTCTCACAAAGCAAGTCATTACTTATTGTTTACACACACTTTCTATTTTACTTAGCCTACTTCTTTATCATTAGATCAATTAGGCAGGGGAAGACTCTGTGTACTAACTTTCTCTTCTTTCTTCTTCTTTGAAATCCCTTGCCACTTCCCTTCTTTGCTAGCACGTACCTGTCTT